GCTATTAAACTAACTCAAGGGGCGGGTACCGACGGAGTTAAAATACAAATTGCAGGACGTATCGACGGAAAAGACATTGCGCGTGTCGAATGGATCAGAGAGGGTAGGGTCCCTCTACATAACGTTCGAGCTAACATTGATTATTATTCCTCCACGGTTCGGACTATTTATGGGATATTAGGCATCAAAATTTGGAAATTTGTAAACGAAAAAAGCTAAGCTTTTACTTATCTTTTTCGTTGTATCTGATGATAAAAAAATATAAAATTTGAATTTTATAAGATTTAATAAAGACTTGATTAACGATTTGAGAAAATTGCTATGCTTAGTGTGTGACTCGTTGGTTTTTTTTAGAGTGGTTAGGATTCAACAAAGACGGTCCATAACCATAGTATGAATTACTAACTATAGAACTAATAACCAACTCATCGCCTCGCTTTATCTAGATCTAAAAAAAAAGTCAAGATATTAAGTAAGAATAGAAAATCTTGGTGATTTTTTTATAGCAACTGAAACCCTTTTTGAATAAAAAAAAAAGCTATTCTGATTATGAGTTGTGAAGCAATAAAATAAAAATAGGCGGATAATTCAAAGGATGAAAGAAAGAAAACAAACAAATATAAATGATATACGATTCCAATATAATATGTAGGGTCTCTGAGTCATCTCATAACTCATAAAAGTTAATGTAAAAAAGCAGCAATTCTAATTGATCCATAATCTTATGAATAGATTAATAGAACAAAAAAAGAAAAATAAAGAGCCCCGAGTCAATAAAAACTGAGAAGATTGACTCAAGAAAAAATTGCATTTGGGACTCCATTGTAAAATTAAGACCTAATCATTAATCGAGAAGCGGTGGGAACGACGGAACCTGTGAAAACATAAGATTCTAAAAAAAAAAAACGAATCCTAATGGTTCATTAGGTAGGATGGCGGAATAAACCAAAGAACAATCCATTTTGAAGGGTAATGGGCTAACCCTACATCTGAAATAGATATTGAAAGAATTAATATTCGCCCGCGAAATATTTTTATTTTATTCAATTTAAAAATTTTGGCCAATCCAATATGTCAATATAATAATAAATAATACAGAGGCAAAACAAAATAGGGATTCGTTAGAACATTATACGAAAAGAGCATTCTCTATTTATATAGCAAGAAGCATCTAAAATAGAAATAGAATAGATGTTTATTTATATACCAAAACAAGATATACAAATTCCCAATAGCCCATAGATTAGATGAAATATTAATAAATCCCACAATTCAATATATTATTCATTATATATGTATATCATTTTTTAATCGTTTCATTCGCGAGGAGCTGGATGAGAAGAAACTCTCACGTCCAGTTCTGTAGTAGAGGTGGGATTGAAAAAGAACCATCAACTATAACCCTAAAAGAACCAGATTCCGCAAACAACATAGAGGACGAATGAAAGGAATATCTTATCGGTGTAATCATATTTGCTTTGGCCGATATGCTCTTCAAGCGCTTGAACCCGCTTGGATTACATCTAGACAAATAGAAGCGGGGAGGCGAGCAATGGCACGAAATGCCCGCCGCGGCGACAAAATTTGGGTACGCATATTTCCAGACAAACCAGTTACCCTAAGACCTACCGAAACACGTATGGGTTCGGGAAAAGGATCTCCCGAATATTGGATAGCTGTCGTTAAACCAGGTAGAATAATTTATGAAATGGGCGGAGTCCCGGAAAATATAGCCAGAAAAGCTATTTCAATAGCGGCATCCAAAATGCCTATACGAACTCAATTTCTTTTTTCGGGATAATAAAAAGAATTAGAACCAAGGAAAGGGTTCCTTGGGATTAAAAAAAAACAATTGCAATTGTAGATTTTTTTGACAATCAATATCTCTTTTTTTTTTACCCCGCCCTTATGCACTGAAAGAAGAGAAAAAAAATGATATGATTCAACCTCAAACCCATTTGAATGTAGCGGATAATAGCGGGGCACGGGAATTAATGTGTATTCGAATCCTAGGAGCTAGTAATCGGCGCTATGCTTATATTGGTGACGTTATTGTTGCGGTAATTAAGAAAGCATTACCGAATACACCTTTAGAAAGATCGGAAATTATCAGAGCTGTAATTGTACGTACTTGTAAAGAACTCAAACGTACAGATGGTATGATAATACGATATGATGATAATGCTGCGGTTGTGATTGATCAAGAAGGAAAGCCAAAGGGAACTCGAATTTTTGGTGCGATTGCCTACGAATTGAGGCAGTTAAATTTTACTAAAATAGTCTCATTAGCACCCGAGGTATTATAAGACAAGACCATGATAGAATTATAGTATTTGAATAAAATAGATTAATTAATAGATTGTGTCTCATGCATATGCCTTTTTGAAAAAAAAAATAGATAAATAATAGAACTTAAATAGTATAGTTAAATATATTTAACTATAAATAGAATGGAGGAGGGCATGTTGATTATATCAAAATTGGGGGGAAAGAATCTTTTTAGTTTATCATGGGTAAGGACACTGTCGCTGACATAATAACCTCTATACGAAATGCTGATATGAATAGAAAGGGAATGGTTCAAATATCCTCTACTAGCATTAACGAAAACATCGTTAAAATACTTTTACGAGAAGGTTTTATTAAAAACGTGAGGAAACACTGTGAAAATGACAAATCTTTTTTGGTTTTAACTCTACGACATAGAAGAAAAAGGAAGGGATCATATAAAACCATTTTGAATTTAAAACAAATCAGTAGAACAGGTCTACGAATCTATTCTAATTATCAACGAATTCCTAGAATTTTAGGTGGGGTGGGAATTGTAATTCTTTCTACTTCTCAAGGTATAATGACAGACCGAGAGGCTCGATCAGAAGGAATCGGCGGCGAAGTTTTGTGTTATATATGGTAATTTTTCTGATATCCGAATTATATGAGGAACTTCCATACCTATTTGTTTTGGAAAAAAAGAGAGAAAAAAGAAAGCGGGTTTCAAATATTATATCCCTTCCGCATTAGTTAATATGTCAAAAGGTTTAAACTGGAATAAAAGAACAAAAAATGGATTCATGATTCATTAGGGTGTCATTACTAAACCACTTCCAGACGGTATTCTCCGAGTTCGTTTAGAGAATGAAGATATTTCTGGGTTCTATTTTAGGAAGAATTCGACGTAGTCTTTTTTTTTTTTTAGATGTATACTACCCGGAAATGAGATAAAGTCAAACTTGAAATAAGTCATTTTGATTCTATCAGAGGACTTAGAATTTATATTTATAGACTCCGAACCAAAGATTCGAATGATTCGGTAGTTTTTTCAACCCCTATATTCCTTTTATTTTATGGGGATACAATTCGAGGTTCAAAATCTCCAGAAGATTTATTCTCTTTCAATAAATAGATTCGTTAAGGAATGATAAATATGAAAAAAAGGGCCTCTGTTCGTAAAATTTGTGAAAAATGTCGCTTAATCCGTAGGCGGGGGCGGATTATAGTAAATTGTTCCAATCCAAGACATAAACAAAGACAGGGATAATCTTTATTCCCAAAACAAAAGAGGAGGGGGCTCGCCAAAAAAAAAGATATTAGAACATTATCATAATATTATTAAAATATTGAATTCTAATAATATTAAAGCTCTAATCTATCTAATCTAATAATATTAATAAAGTATAATATTAGAAAGCATAAATTCCATTAGAAAGCATAAATTAGAAATGATCCTTTTTGACATGAGACATGAAATGGATATATCCATATATCTCTAACTTATCTATTTATGAGATAATAAAATATGGCAAAACTTATACCAAAAAGACCAAGATTTTTAACAAGACCGAGATTTGGTTCACGTAGGAATAAACGTATTGGTTCGCGTAAGACCGGGCTTAGAATACGAAAGATAGTTATTCATGTTCAAGCTAGTTTAAACAATACCATTGTGACTGTTACAGATATACGAGGTCGCGTGATTTCTTGCTCCTCTGCCGGTACTTGTGGATTCAAAGGTCCAAGAAAGGGAACACCATTTGCTGCTCAAACCGCAGCAATAAATGCTATTCGGACATTAGCAAATCCAAATATGCAACAAGCGGAAGTATTGATAAAGGGTCCCGGTCCCGGAAGAGATGCAGCATTAAGAGCTATTTGTCAAAGTGGAATACTATTAAGTTTCATAAGGGATGTAACCCCTATGCCACATAATGGCTGTAGACCCCCTAAAAGAAGACGTGTGTAAAAAGCAAGATTGAAAAGATTTGATTTCAAGAGAAATAAATAATTCAAGAATTAAAAAAAAGTAAATGGATTACTATGGTTCAAAAGAAAGTCAGAATATCTACTCGGACAATACAGTGGAAGTGTGTTGAATCAAGAGCAGACGGTAAGCGTCTTTATTATGGGCGCTTTATTCTTTCTCCCCTTATGAAAGGCCAAGCTGATACAATCGGCATTGCGATCCGAAGAGCCTTGCTCGGAGAAATAGAGGGTACATGTATCACACGTGCAAAATCTGAGAAAGTACTACATGAATATTCTACCATAGTAGGTATTCAAGAATCAGTACATGAGATTTTAATGAATTTGAAAGAAATTGTATTGAGAAGTAATCTATATGGAACTCGGGACGCATCCATTTGTGTCAAAGGTCCTGGATATGTAACTGCTCAAGATATCATTTTACCACCTTCTGTGGAAATCGTTGATAATACACAGTATATAGCTAACCTAACGGAACCCATTAATTTGTGTATGGGATTACAAATTGAAAGAGATCAAGGATATCGTATAAAAACGACAAATAACTTTCAAGAAGGAAGTTATCCTATAGACGCTGTATTCATGCCTGTTCGAAATGCAAATTATAGTATTCATTCTTATGTGAATGGAAATGAAAAACATGAGATGCTTTTTATCGAGATATGGACAAATGGAAGTTTAACTCCTAAAGAAGCACTTTATGAAGCCTCCCGGAATTTGATTGATTTATTTCTTCCTTT